AAAAATAAGCTAAATTTAAGCTTTTGGGCTCATACCTCAAATATAAAGGATCTACCTTTTTTTTAAATAAAGTGCCTGATTAAAGGATTATTCTGATAGAATAAATTAAGTAAATAAATTTTACCTTTATTATTTATATTTTATAGAATTAAACTATACCTTATAATATCAAAAATTATTGTGCATCTTACACTAAAATATAATTTTTATAATAAAGAAATAAAACTTCTTTTAAATATTTATTTAATATTTATTTTTTATTTATTATATATATAATTCAAATAAGATATTTTTTATATTTATTTTAATTTTTAGAACTTTAATTTCTATTTCATCAAATTCTTGATTTGGATGTTGAATTGGATTAGAAATTAATTTATTAAGTTTCATCCCCCTAATTTCCAATTCTAATAATCTAATATCAGTAGAAACCTCTTTAAAATACTTTCTAACCCAATCCCTAGCTTCAATTAATTTTTTATTTATAATTTTATTAAAAATTAGATTAATAAAAAATACTGAAATAATTTATATTTCAATTATAATAAATTCTTCTTTATTAATAAAAATAGGATCTGCCCCCTTTCATTTCTGATACCCTAATATTATTGAAGGACTTTCATGAATAAATAATTTTATTTTAATAACCTGACAAAAAATTACCCCCATAATTTTATTATCATATTATTTTAATAAAAATTTTATAATTATTATAATTATTATAAATCTTTTAATTGGATCATTAGGAGGATTAAATCAAACTTCTTTACGTAAATTATTAGCTTTTTCATCAATTAATAATTTAAGATGAATAATATTTTCCATAATAATTAGAGAAAATTTATGATTATTTTATTTTAGTATCTATTCATTTATTATTTTTATAATAATTTTTTTATTTTTTATATTAAATGTATTTTTTATTAATCAATTATTTATTAATAATATAAATTTTTATATTAAATTAAATTTATTAATTAACTTTTTATCATTAGGAGGATTACCTCCTTTTTTAGGATTTATACCTAAATGAATTATTATTAATTTTTTAATTATTAATAAATTTTATTTTTTAACTTTTATTTTTACAATTACAAGATTAATTATTATTTATTATTATATTCAAATTATTTATTCATCATTTATATTTAATTATTTTAAAATAAAATGAATAAATTTTTTTATTAAAAATAATTTTTTATCTTTAATTAATTTATTTTCTTTAATTTCTATTATAAGAATAATTTTAAGAACTTTTATTTTTCTTTAATATTTAAAATATTAAAGGTTTTAAGTTAAAATAAAACTAATAGTCTTCAAAATTATTTATAAAGAAATTATTCTTTAAGCCTTAATATAATATTATACTCCTTAAAATTTGCAATTTTACATCATTATTGACTATAAGGCTTATTAATTATTCATATAATAAAAGAGAATTTACTCTCATAAATAAATTTACAATTTATCGCTTATTATTTCAGCCATTTTATTTATCTTAGCGAAAATGAATTTACTCTACAAATCATAAAGATATTGGAACATTATATTTTATTTTTGGTATTTGATCTGGTATAATCGGTACATCACTTAGCTTATTAATTCGAGCTGAATTAGGAAATCCAGGATCTTTAATTGGGGATGATCAAATTTATAATACTATTGTAACTGCCCATGCATTTATTATAATTTTTTTCATGGTAATACCTATTATAATTGGAGGATTTGGAAATTGATTAGTTCCATTAATATTAGGAGCACCAGATATAGCATTTCCACGAATAAATAATATAAGATTCTGATTACTTCCCCCATCCCTAATTTTACTAATTTCAAGAAGAATCGTAGAAAATGGTGCAGGAACAGGATGAACTGTTTACCCCCCACTTTCCTCTAACATTGCACACAGAGGAAGATCAGTAGATTTAGCCATTTTTTCTCTACATTTAGCAGGTATTTCATCAATTATAGGAGCTATTAATTTTATCACCACTATAATTAATATACGATTAAATAATATGTCATTTGATCAATTACCTTTATTCGTATGAGCTGTAGGAATTACAGCTTTTTTATTATTATTATCTCTACCAGTTTTAGCAGGAGCTATTACTATACTTCTTACTGATCGAAATATTAATACATCATTTTTTGATCCAGCAGGAGGTGGGGATCCTATTCTTTATCAACATTTATTTTGATTTTTTGGACATCCCGAAGTTTATATTTTAATTTTACCTGGATTTGGTATAATTTCCCATATTATTTCTCAAGAAAGAGGAAAAAAAGAAACTTTTGGATGTTTAGGAATAATTTATGCTATATTAGCAATTGGACTCTTAGGTTTCATTGTATGAGCCCATCATATATTTACGGTAGGTATAGATATTGACACTCGAGCTTATTTTACTTCAGCCACTATAATTATTGCTGTACCCACTGGAATTAAAATTTTTAGCTGATTAGCAACTATACACGGAACTCAAATCAATTATAATCCTAATATTTTGTGAAGATTAGGATTTGTATTTTTATTTACTGTAGGAGGACTAACTGGAGTAATTTTAGCTAATTCTTCTATCGATATTACTCTTCATGATACTTATTATGTAGTAGCACATTTTCATTATGTTCTTTCTATAGGAGCAGTATTTGCAATTATTGGTGGTTTTATTCACTGATATCCTCTATTTACAGGTCTTTCTTTAAATTCATATTTATTAAAAATTCAATTTTTTACAATATTTATTGGTGTTAATATAACATTTTTCCCCCAACATTTTTTAGGATTAGCAGGTATACCCCGACGATACTCTGATTACCCTGATTCATTCATCTCATGAAATATAATTTCATCATTAGGATCATATATTTCAATAATATCAGTAATAATAATCTTAATTATTATTTGAGAATCTATGATTAATCAACGAATTAACTTATTCTCTTTAAATCTTTCCTCCTCTATTGAATGATACCAAAATTTTCCTCCTGCAGAACATTCTTATAATGAACTCCCAATCTTAAGAATTTTCTAATATGACAGATTATATGTAATGGATTTAAACCCCATTTATAAAGGAAATTCCTTTTTTTAGAAATGGCAACATGATCTAATATTAATCTTCAAAATAGAGCCTCACCTTTAATAGAACAAATTATTTTTTTTCATGATCATACATTAATTATTTTAATTATAATTACAATTTTAGTTAGATATTTAATAATTAATTTATTTTTTAATAAATATATTAATCGATATTTATTAGAAGGACAAATAATTGAATTAATTTGAACAATTCTACCAGCATTAACATTAATTTTTATTGCTTTACCATCATTACGATTACTATATTTATTAGATGAACTTAATAATCCTTTAATTACCCTTAAATCTATTGGTCACCAATGATATTGAAGATATGAATATTCAGATTTTAATAATATTGAATTTGACTCTTATATAATTCCATCTAATGAATTAAATAAAAATGAATTTCGACTATTAGATGTAGATAATCGCATTATTATCCCAATAAACAACCAAATTCGAATTTTAGTAACAGCAACAGATGTAATTCACTCATGAACAGTACCTTCATTAGGTATTAAAGTAGATGCTAATCCTGGTCGATTAAATCAAACAAATTTTTTTATTAATCGACCAGGAATTTTTTTTGGTCAATGTTCTGAAATTTGTGGAGCTAATCATAGTTTTATACCTATTGTTATTGAAAGAATTTCAATTAAAAATTTTATTAATTGAATTAATAATTATTCATCATTAGATGACTGAAAGCAAGTATTGGTCTCTTAAACCACTTTATAGTAATTTAGCAATTACTTCTAATGATTATTATATTAAATAAAAAGAATTAGTTAAAATATAACATAAATATGTCAAATTTAAATTATTATATTATTATAATATTCTTTTATCCCACAAATAATACCAATTAATTGAATTTTTTTTTTTTTTTTTTTTATTTGCATTTTTTTAATTTTTAATATTATAAATTATTACTGTATTAAAAATAATATTAAAATTAAAAATAATAATAATAAAATCAATAAAAAAATCTTATACTGAAAATGATAAGTAATTTATTCTCAATTTTTGATCCAACTACTAATTTATTAAATTTATCATTGAATTGAATTAGAACAATTTTAGGTTTAATATTTCTACCTTATAATTTTTGATTAATTCCAAATCGACACTTTATTCTATGAAAATTTATTTTAATTAAACTTCACAATGAATTCAAAACATTATTAAAAAATAATTACTCTAATGGATCAACACTTATTTTTATTTCATTATTTTCATTTATTTTATTTAATAATTTTATAGGACTTTTCCCTTATATCTTTACTAGAACTAGCCATTTAACTATCTCTTTATCACTATCTTTACCTTTATGATTAAGATTCATATTATATGGATGAATTAATAATACACAACATATATTTATTCACATAATTCCTCAAGGAACACCCTTTATTCTTATACCTTTTATAGTATTAATTGAAACTATTAGTAACATTATTCGACCAGGAACTTTAGCAGTTCGATTAACAGCTAATATAATTGCAGGACATTTATTAATAACTTTACTAAGAAGAACAGGACCAAATTTATCTTATTATATAATTATAATCTTAATCTTAATTCAAATTTTACTTATAATTTTAGAATCAGCAGTTGCAATTATCCAATCTTATGTAATTACTATTTTAAGAACTCTTTATTCTAGAGAAGTTAATTAATATTAAATTAATTTTTTTTTTAACTTATGAAAATAAATCACAACCACCCATTTCATTTAGTAGATTACAGACCTTGACCTTTTACAGGAGCAATTGGACTTTTAACATTAACTACAGGTTTAATTAAATGATTCCATAATTTTAATTTTTATCTTATTATTTTAGGATATTTAATTACACTAATAACAGCATATCAATGATGACGAGATATTTCTCGAGAAGGAACATATCAAGGTAAACATACCATTTTAGTAAATAAAGGATTACGATGAGGAATAATTTTATTTATTATTTCCGAAATTTTCTTTTTTATTAGCTTTTTTTGAGCTTTTTTCCATAGAAGTTTATCACCTAATATTGAAATTGGAACTATATGACCCCCTATAAATATTATTACTTTTAATCCTTTTCAAATTCCCTTATTAAATACTATTATTTTAATTAGATCAGGAATAACAGTAACTTGAGCTCATCATGCATTATTAGAAAATAATTATTCCCAAACTAATCAAAGATTATTAATAACAATTTTATTAGGATTCTACTTTACATTATTACAAGCTTATGAATATATCGAAGCTCCTTTTACTATTGCAGATAGAATTTACGGATCTACCTTTTTTTTAGCTACAGGATTCCACGGTATTCATGTTATTATTGGGACTTTATTCTTATTAACATGTTATTTACGACATTTAAACAACCATTTTTCCAAAAATCATCATTTTGGCTTTGAAGCAGCAGCTTGATATTGACATTTTGTAGATGTAGTATGATTATTTTTATATATTACTATTTATTGATGAGGTAATTAATTATTTATATAATATATATAGTATATTTGACTTCCAATCAAAATGTTTAATTTTCTTTAATATAAATAATCTTAATTATCATTATAATTTCAATATTATTTATTATTATCTCAAATTTAATAATAATAATCTCTATTATCTTATCAAAAAAATCTTTTATAGATCGAGAAAAATGTTCCCCCTTTGAATGTGGATTTGACCCAAAATCATTCGCACGAATTCCTTTCTCATTACATTTTTTTTTAATTACTGTTATTTTTTTAATTTTTGATGTAGAAATCGTATTAATTTTTCCTATTATTACATTATTTAAAACAGTAAATTTAATAACTTGAATAAAAACTAGCTTTTTTTTTATTATTATTTTATTAATCGGATTATATCATGAATGAAATCAAAATATGTTAAATTGAACAAATTAAATTTATAAATAAATTAACATAGGATTTTAGTTTATATTTAAAACATTTGATTTGCAATCAAAAATTATTGAATTCAATTTATCTTAAAATATGAAGCAATAATTTGCATTTAATTTCGACTTAAAAGTTAGAGTTTTTCTCCTTATTTTTAATTGAAACCAAATTAGAGGTATATCACTGTTAATGATAAAATTGAATTTTTATTCCAATTAAATATTTGTTATATATATATATATATATATATATATATATAAGAAATATAATGTTTACAAATTAAGCTGCTAACTTAATTTTTAGTGGTTAAATTCCATTAATATTTCTTTTATTTATATAGTTTAAATAAAACATTACATTTTCATTGTAAAAATAAAAAATTTTTTTTTTATAAATATTTAAAGATAAATATTACCTCCCTAATATCTTCAATATTATACTCTAATTATAAGCTATTTAAATAAACTTTAAAAAATTAAAAAAAATATAAATATAATTATTATTCAAATAATAAATCTAAATAAATAAATTTTAAAATTATTTATTTGATAAATATTATAAAAAATAGAATAACTTTTTAAAATCTTTACTATACCTTTTCTTCTATACATTTCTCTTCACCCTAAATCAATAATTTTAAATAATTTTTGTCTAAAACTTAAATACATATATCTTAATCCATAAGTAGATAAATTTGGTATAAATCATATTAAACATAAAAAATTTCTTAAATTATATCTTATTATTAATTTTCTCACTCTGTAAATTCCTATGTTTCTAATTAAATAACCAAAAATTAAACCTAAAATTGTTACATAAATTACTATTAATTTTATATTAAAAGGTAAATAAATTATATAAGGATAAGAAAAAATTATTCAACTTAAAAATCTCCCTCTAATTACTCTTATAAATAATAAAATAAATATACCATTTAATATAATATAATCTTCTTCATATATATTATAAACTACTATTAAATTAAAATCATTAATTATTGTATATATAATTAAACGAAAAGTATAAAAAACAGTCAACCCAGTAGATAAAAAATATAAAACAAAAATAATTAAATTAAAAGTATTAAATCTTATCAACTCTAAAATTAAATCTTTAGAATAAAATCCAGATAAAAAAGGAATCCCACATAAAGCTATATTAGAAATATTTAAACATAAAGAAGTTAATGGAATATAAAAAACTACCCCCCCTATATAACGAATATCTTGCATATCATTTAATATATGAATTATAACCCCAGCACATATAAACAATAAAGCTTTAAATATAGCATGAGTTAATAAATGAAAAAAAGCAACTTTAGGAAATCCTAATCTTAAAATTCTTATTATTAAACCTAATTGTCTTAAAGTAGATAAAGCAATAATTTTTTTCAAATCAAATTCATAATTAGCAGAAATACCAGATATAAATATAGTTAAAACAGATAATAATAATAAAACCTTTAAAAAAAATATATCAACTAATAAAATATTAAAACGAATTAATAAATAAACTCCCGCAGTTACTAAAGTAGAAGAATGAACTAATGCTGAAACAGGAGTAGGGGCTGCTATAGCAGCCGGTAACCAAGAACTAAAAGGAATTTGTGCTCTTTTTGTTATAGCAGCAATAATAATTAATACTACAATAATATTTATAATATAATCATTTTTTATTAATTCTAAATAAAAAATATAATTTCATCTACCATAATTTATCATTCAACAAATTACTATTAAAATCATAACATCCCCAATACGATTAGATAAAGCAGTTAACATACCAGCATTATAAGATTTCAAATTTTGATAATAAATTACCAAACAATAAGAAACTAACCCTAAACCATCTCAACCCAATAAAATTCTAATCAAATTAGGACTAATAATTAATAAAATTATTGAAAATACAAATATTATTACTAATATAATAAAACGATTTATATTTAATTCAGATCTTATATAACTTTTTCTATAATAAATAACAACAGAAGAAATCAAAGAAACAAATATTATAAATAATAAAGATATTCAATCTAATAAAATTGATATAACAATTCTTATAGAATTAAAACTAACAATTTCTCATTCAAAAAACATAACTAAATTATTTATAATAAAATAAATTATAATAATAAAATTAATTATTCTAAAACTAAAAAAAAAAAAAAATAAATTAAAACAAATATTATTATTATTTTTATTTATAACTTAAAATGATTCTCAATCATATTTTTGATTCCACAAATCAATATTTTATTATTAAATTATTTAAATAATTTAAAATCAAATTGAAACATAATTACTTTTTAAAATTAAAACATTTAAAGGAAATCAATGTAAAAATAATAATAAATATTCACGAGATAAACCTATATAAAATCTATATAAACCTTGAAAATATTTACCATGTTGAATATAAGAATATAAATATAAACTATAACCAGCTCTAAAAAAAGAAATTAATATTAATAAAATCATAGAAATTCTAGATCATCTTACTAATCTATTAATTAAACTAATTTCCCCCAATAAATTTAAAGAAGGAGGAGCTGCTATATTAGAAGATAATAATAAAAATCACCATAATCTCATTGAAGGTATAAAATTCATTATCCCCTTATTAATAAATAAACTTCGTCTATGTAAACGCTCATAATTAATATTAGCTAAACAAAATATTCCAGAAGAACATAATCCATGTCTAATCATTAAAATAAATGATCCAATATAACCTCAATAATTTATAACTATAATCCCACCAATAACTAATCTCATATGAGCAACTGAAGAATAAGCAATTAATGACTTCATATCCACCTGACAAAAACACTTTATTCTAATATAAAATCCCCCTAATAAACTAATAATAATTCAAATATAATTTAATTTTAAATTAATTTCTTGTAAATAAATTATAACCCGTAATAAACCATAACCCCCTAATTTTAATATAATCCCAGCTAAAATTATAGAACCAGAAACTGGAGCTTCAACATGAGCTTTAGGTAATCATAAATGCACAAAATATATAGGTATTTTAACTAAAAAAGCAAAAACTATAGAAATATATAAAAAATATAAATTTATATTATAAAATTTTAAAAAATAAATTAATATTGTATTAAATTCATCAAAAATATAAATAATACCCATTAATAAAGGTAAAGAACCAAATAACGTATAAAATAATAAATAAATTCTAGCTTGAATTCGCTCTGGTTGATAACCTCACCCAATAATCAATAATAATGTAGGAATTAATCTACCCTCAAAAAATATATAAAATAATAATAAATTTATAACTCTAAAAGTTAAATATAATATAATTAATAAAAAAATTACATTAAACAAAAAAAAATTAACATAAAAATTTAATTTTAATAAATTTTCTCTAGCCATAATCATTAATCTACAAATTCAAATTCTTAATAAAATTAATATAAAAGAAATAAAATCACAAGAAAATATATATCTTATATTACTAAAATTAATAATATTTAAATTTAAATTTATAAATAAAAACAAAATAAAAAATAATATTATTTGAACCATTCAAAACATATTTTTTATTAAACATAAAGGAATTATAAAAATCATTATAAATAAAAACTTTATCATTTATAACATACTAAAACTTTGAAAATAATCATTCCCATGTCTTCGAATTATAGATACTAAAATAGATAAACCCAATGAACCTTCACAAACAGAAAATACTAAAAAAATTATTAATATATATATGTCATAATCTCTAAACATTAATATAATCAAAAAAAAAAAAAAAATTCTTAAAACAATAAACTCTAATCTTAATAAAACAATTAATAAATGTTTATTTTTAGAAACAAAAATTAAATTACCAATAAAAAACATATAAATAAATAAAATTCACCCCTCATAAATTAACATTAGTGTTTTTATAGTTTAAAATTAAAACATTGGTCTTGTAAACCAAAATTAAGAAAATTTCTTTAAAAACTTCAAAGAAAAAGAATTTCTTTATCAATAATCTCCAAAATTATTATTTTTTTTAAACTATTCTTTGATATAAAAATAATTTTATCTTCTATATTAATTATAATAACAAGAATTATATATTTATTAAATCACCCATTATCCATAGGATTATTAATTTTAATACAAACTTTAATTACATGTTTAATTACAGGTATAATAATTAAAACATATTGATTTTCTTATATTTTATTTTTAGTTTTCTTAGGAGGATTATTAGTATTATTTATTTATGTCTCCAGAATTGCATCAAATGAATTATTTTCTTTTAATATTTATATAAAATTAACAAACTTTATTTGATTTTTTTTTTTAATTATATTAATATTTTTTATATTTAAATTTAAATGAAATAATTTAATTGAAAATAATATTGAAATAAATAACTTTTCTTATATAATATTTTTTAATAATGAAAATAAAATTAATATAAATAAATTATACAATAATCAAACATCATTTTTAACATTTATATTAATTATTTATTTATTTATTAATTTAGTAGCAGTAGTAAAAATTACAAACATTTTTTATGGACCTTTACGATCCTCATATTAAATTAATTAATATATATATATATATATATATATTAATTTCCACTAATGATATATTTTTTTAAATCTATAAAAAAAACACACCCAATTATTAAAATTATTAATAACTCACTAATCGATCTACCCTCACCCTCTAATATTTCTTCTTGATGAAATATAGGATCATTATTAGCTTTATGTTTAATTATTCAAATTATTACAGGATTATTTCTAACAATATATTATACTGCTAATATTGATATAGCTTTTTATAGAGTAAATTATATTTGCCGAAATGTAAATTATGGATGATTAATTCGAACTTTACATGCTAATGGAGCATCATTTTTTTTTATTTGCATTTATATTCATATTGGACGAGGTATATATTATGAATCATTTAATTTTAAATATGTATGATTAGTAGGTATTTTAATTCTTCTTATATTAATAGCAACCGCTTTTATAGGTTATGTTCTACCTTGAGGACAAATATCTTTTTGAGGAGCAACAGTTATTACCAATTTATTATCTGCAATTCCTTACTTAGGTACTATATTAGTAAATTGAATTTGAGGAGGTTTTGCTGTAGATAATGCAACTTTAACTCGATTTTATACTTTCCACTTTTTACTCCCCTTTATTATTTTAATATTAACTATAATTCATTTATTATTCTTACACCAAACAGGATCAAATAATCCTTTAGGATTAAATAGAAACTTAGATAAAATCCCATTTCACCCATTTTTTACCTTTAAAGATTTAATTGGATTTATTATTTTAATTATAATTTTATCTCTATTAACTTTAACTAATCCCTACCTATTAGGAGATCCAGATAATTTTTTACCAGCTAACCCTTTAGTAACACCTATTCACATTCAACCAGAATGATATTTTCTATTTGCATATGCAATTCTACGCTCAATTCCAAACAAATTAGGAGGTGTAATTGCACTTTTAATATCAATTCTTATTTTAATTATTTTACCCTTTTCATTTAATAAAAAAATTCAAGGAATTCAATTTTATCCCCTCAATCAAATTATTTTTTGATTTTTTCTCATAATCACTATTTTATTAACATGAATCGGAGCTAAACCAGTTGAAGATCCTTATATTATTACTGGACAATTATTAACATTTTTTTACTTTTTTTACTTTTTAATTAATCCTATTATTAGAATATATTGAGATAAAATATTATTTTCAAATAATTAATCTAATTTAATATAAATTAATGAGCTTGATATAAGCATTTGTTTTGAAAACTTAAGAAAGAATTAATTATTCTATTAATTTATACTAAAAATAATACAAACTACTATTTATAATAAAAAAAGTTTTAACCCTAAAAATAACAATAAATAATTTAAAGAAATTGGTAAATAAACCTTTCAAGATAAATATATTAATTTATCATATCGATAACGTGGTAAAGTACCACGAACTCAAATAAATAAAAAAGCAATCAATCTTATCTTCAAATAAAAAAATAAATTCAAATTATAACCCCCTAAATATATTAAAATAAATAATATTCTTATAAATAAAATTCTAGAATATTCTGCTAAAAAAATTAATGCAAATCCCCCACTTCTATATTCAATATTAAATCCAGAAACTAACTCTCTTTCCCCTTCAGCAAAATCAAAGGGAGTACGGTTAGTTTCAGCTAATAAAGAAGAAAATAAACACATCCCTAAAGGAATTATAAAAAAAAAAAATCAAATAATTTCTTGATACTTTCTTAAATAAACTAAATTAAAATTTATAATTATTAAAATAACTGATATTAAAATTAAAGCTATTCTTACTTCATAAGAAATCGTTTGGGCTACTGAACGTAAACCACCTAATAAAGCATAATTTGAATTAGAAGACCAACCTGCAATTATAACAGTATACACTCCTATACTAGTTAAACAAAAAAAAAAAAGAATTCCTAAATTAAAACAAATTATATTAAAAATATAAGGAATTAATATTCACAATAATAAAGATATTATAAATCTAAAAATTGGTGAAAAATAATAACAAAAATAATTAGAAAAATTAGGATATGTTCTTTCTTTAGTAAATAACTTAATAGCATCTGAAAAAGGCTGTAATAAACCTATATAACCAACTTTATTAGGACCTTTACGAATTTGAATATAACCTAAAATCTTACGTTCTAATAAAGTCAAAAAAGCTACCCCAATTAAAACCCCTAAAATTAAAATAATAACCCCCATTAAAATTATAAATAAATCAATTTTATACATTTACTATTTATATAATATAATATTATATATAAATTGAATTCTAAAATCAATACATTTACTCTGCCAAAATAGTTATATATATATATATATATATATCAATTAATTTAACTATAAATTTAAAAAAAAAAATAAATTATTAATATTCAATTAAATTTAATTTAATTATAATATTTAATCCTTTCGTACTAAAATATTATATTTTTTAAAAGATAGAAACCAACCTGGCTTACACCGGTTTGAACTCAGATCATGTAAGATTTTAATGATCGAACAGATCAAAAATTTAAACTTCTACATTTAATTTTTATCTTAATCCAACATCGAGGTCGCAAACTTTTTTTTTTATGTGAACTAAAAAAAAAAATTACGCTGTTATCCCTAAGGTAATTTTTTCTTATAATCAATATAATTGGATCAAAAAATCACTTATTTATGTTTAAATATAAAAAAAGTTCTATTAATTTTTTTATCACCCCAACAAAATAATTTAAATTATTATAATATAATAAAAAAAAATTTTAATAAATTAAAATTATAAAACTCTATAGGGTCTTCTCGTCTTTTTAAAAAATTTTAACTTTTTAATTAAAAAATTAAATTCAATAAATTTATTTAAAAGACAGTTTATATTTCATCCAATCCTTCATACAAGTCTTCAATTAAAAGACTAATGATTATGCTACCTTTGTACAGTCAAAATACTGCAGCCCTTTAATATAAAATCAGTGGGCAGATCAGACTTTAAATTATATAACAAAAAGACATGTTTTTGATAAACAAGTGAATATAATAATTTGCCGAATTCCTTTTATATAATTTTATAAATTAAATTTAATCCTATAATTTAATTTTAATATTTACTAATTTTATCATTATAATTTTATTTATATTATTAAAATATATTTTTATATAAAAATTTAAATTAAAATTAAATTTTTTTTTTAATAAAATTATTTATAAAAAATTAAAATTTATTAACAATATAAATTATAAAATTTTTTAAATTTATATTCATATTATAAATTTTTAATTTAAAGATTATCCCTTAAATTATTTCAATAAATTATTTTAATATTATTTTTAATTAATAATAAAATTTTTAATTATTAAAAAATTAAATTTTTTTCTATAAAAACTAGATATATTTAAAAACGAATAACATTTCATTTCAAATTAATTATTAAAAATACTTATGCAACAATAACTTTTTTAATTAATTAACTCTTTTAAATTCGAGAAATTTTTATAAATAAATTCTACTTAATAAACTCTGATACACAAGATACAATAAATAAAATTTACTTTTAAAACAATTAATTTTCAAATATTTCAAAATTCTTTCACAATACTAAATAAACTATAAAACTTTCAATTTTTTCAATAAAAATACTTTAACCCCCATTAAAATATTTTTATATTAAAAATTCTTTTATTAATAATTAATTTATTAATTTAACCCTATCCCCCCAAACTAATTATATTTATTTTATAATATCATTTCAATGTAAATGAAATACTTTATACTCAAGCTCTAATTTGTCTTTCTAGAAACACTTTCCAGTACCTCTACTTTGTTACGACTTATTCCAACTTATAAATGAAAGCGACGGGCAATATGTACATATTTTAATTAAAAATCATTTTAATAAATTAAATAAAATTACATTTAAATCCACCTTCAATTAATTTTTTCAAATTATTATTCATTTAAATAAATTTATTGTAATCCATTATATTCTTAATTATAATCTGCATCTTGATCTGATTTAATTTTTAATTAAAAAATTAAAATATTATTTTTATTAAAAAATATTTTTTTAACAACGATATACAAAATATAAATAAATTAAGTAAATTTATTCGTGGAATATCAATTAATAAACAGATTCCTCTAAATAAACTAAAATACCGCCAAATTATTTAAGTTTCAATAAATAATTATATACTATTTTAGTATTTTAATTTAAATTTTTATAATAGGGTATCTAATCCTAGTTTTTAATAAAATTTATTAATTCATAATTAAATATAAAATTTTTATAAATTAAAATTTCACTTAATAATTTAAAATTTAATTTTATTTATTTTTTATTTATTAATCCACTAAAAAAAATTTAATTTAACTTTTGTATAACCGCAACTGCTGGCACAAAATTAGTTATTAATTCAAATATTACTAAATCTTAATTTCTTAAATTTTTAATTTTAATTACTACAAAATAAATTAAATATTATTAAAATAATTAAAAATTAATACTAAAATTTATATGTAAAATAAATTTATAATAAATTTTTAAACTATAAATATTTATATATTTAATGTAAATTTTTTAACATAGATTTTTTTTTTTTTTTTTTATATTATAAAATATTTAATATAAGTTATTAAACTTTTAATATTTTCTCTTATTTTTTCCCATAATATTCAAGTTTAAATAAAAAATCAATATTTAAACTTCATAATTCTTTTAAATTAAAAAATATTAATATAATTAATATTAATTTTTTTAATAATTTAATGTATTTTTATCATTTATATATAATTAAATAATATATATATATATATAATATTAATTAATTAAAAATTTAATATATATATATATATATGTATATATATAAATAAAATTACCTTCAAATTAATTTCTAAACCATTTTTAATTTTTTTTCATATAATAATAATAAATAAAAAATT